CTATATTTATCATTAGTAGTAGTTATTTTTAGTTCTGTTTTTTGATTTAGAGATGTTATTGCTGAAGCTACATATTTAGGAGATCATACTATTGCTGTAAGAAAAGGTATTAATATAGGATTTTTATTATTTGTTTTATCTGAAATCTTAATTTTTGCTGGTTTATTTTGAGCTTATTTTCATTCAGCTATGAGTCCTGATGTAACATTAGGAGGTACTTGACCACCTGTAGGTATTACACCTGTACAACCAACAGAATTACCATTATTAAATACTATTATTTTATTATCATCTGGTGCTACTATAACTTATGCTCATCATGCTTTAATTGCAGGATCTAGAAATAACGCTTTAAAAGGTTTATATGTAACTCTATTATTAATTGTTATCTTCGTATTATGTCAATATATTGAATATACTAATGCTACTTTCACTATTACTGATGGTGTTTATGGTACAGTATTCTACGCCGGTACAGGATTACATTTCTTACATATGGTTATGTTAGCTATTATGTTTATGGTATGTACTTGAAGAGTACAAAATTATCATTCTACATCTAGTCATCATGTAGGATTCGAAACTACTATTATCTACGGACATGTATTAGATGTTATCTGATTATTCTTATTCATCGCTTTCTACTGATGAGGTGTATAATAAATAATACATATTAATTTAATTAATAATAATATTCTTTATATTAATTATTATAATAATTAACACTATTTATTATTAATAATAATAATATTAATATAATAATAATAATAATAATAATAATAAATAAAAAATGTATATAATATATATATATATATATATTTATTATTAATATATATATATATATATATATCTAATATAAATAATTAAATATATAATATTATATATATATATATTATAAAAATTAATATATATATCTATAGAATATTATATATATATAATATAAATATATGTACTCTGGTGGCCTTAAGCTAATAGCTTAAGGCCACAGTACAACTTATTAATATAGTTAATATATTTATTATATATATATATATATAACTATATATAACTAATAATAATATAATAATTATAATAATATATTTATTATATATATATAACTATATATAACTAATAATAATAATATAATAATTATAATAATATATTTATTATATATATATATAATTATATATAACTAATAATAATATAATAATTATAATAATATATTTATTATATATATATATAATTATATATAACTAATAATAATATAATAATTATAATAATATATTTATTATATATATAATATATAATATATAATATATATAATAATAATAATAATAATATATTTAATTTATATTAATTAATTAATAAATTAATTTATAATAATAATATATTTAATTTATATTAATTAATTAATTAATTTATAATAATAATAATAATATATTTAATTTAATTTATATTAATAAATAAATAAATTTATAATAATAATATATTTAATTTATATTAATTTATTAATAAATAAATTTATAATAATATATTTAATTTATATTAATAAATAAATTTATAATAATAATAATATATGTATATAAATTATATAATTATAAATAACTAGTTTTCTTTATTCCTTCCGGAGTCCTTGTACAACGTACAAGGACTCCGGGGTTTATATATTATATATGTATATATATATGATATATATATCATATATTTTATTATTTATATATATAATATATAATTATCATATAAAAATATGATAATAAAAAATAATTAATTATATTTATTATTCACTTAATAATATTAATATAAATATTGGATATATATATATATATTTATTATATATATATATATATATATTTATTAAAAATTACATATATATTTATAATTATATATATATATATAATAATATTAATAATTATTTATTATTTATAATATATTATATATTATATATATAATATCAATATTTTCTATACCTTATGACTATATATATATATATATAATAAGTATAATTATATAATAATTTATATATTTATATTAATTATAAATTAATATATAATAATATAAAATAATAATATTATTATATAATATTATATATTATTATATTATATAATATTTTATTATATTTTATTATCCCCGCGTCTGTTACGGATACGTAACAGACGCGGGGTATATATATATTAGTATATTATTTTACATTATATATTATACTTTTTATTATATTTAATTATATATATATATATATATATAAATAAATATATAATATATAATTTTTATATTTTATTATATTATATCTTATTATAAAATTATTATAAAATTATTATATAATTATTATATATTAATAAAATATATTATTATATTATATTATATTTAATTATATAATTATTATAAATATTATAATATATATATATTATTATATAATATTTAATTATATAATTATTTATATTATAGTTTATATTATTATATAATATTTAATTATATAATATTTTAATATTATATATTATTATATTATATAATATTAAATTATATAATATTTTATATAATATTATTATATAATATAAAATTATAGAATTATATATTATAATAGTATTATATTATCTAATATAAAATAATAGAATATTATATATAATTGTATTATATTATATTATATTATCCCCGCGTCTGTACCGATAACGGGACAGACGCGGGATATATATTACTATATTAATTATAAATTATATATTAGTATATTAATATATATATTACTATATTAATTATAAATTATATATTAGTATATTAATATATATATTATTATATTTATAATTAATAATATTATATATTAGTATATTAAAATATATATTATTATATATTATTATATTATATTATATTATATTATATTTATTTATATTATATTATATTATATTATATTATATTATATTATATTATATTATATTTAATTATATTATATTTAATTATATTTTATTTTATTATATTATATTATATTTAATTATATTTAATTATATTTTATTTTATTATATTATATTATATTATATTATATTTAATTATATTTTATTTTATTATATTATATTATATTATATTTTATTATATTATATTTTATTTTATATATATTTTATATAATTATATTATATAATATTGTATATAATTATAGTATATTATATTATATTATATAATATATATATTTAATAAAATAATTATATATATATTAAAATAAATATATAATAGTTATTATATATTTAATATTATAATAAAGTTATAATGAGTGGATGATATAATATGAAGAATAATTATATAAAAAATATAATTATTAATTTTAAGAATATTATTATTATAAATTAATAAATTAATTATTAAAATTATTATTATTATTATTATTAAGCATATAATAAAATGAATGAAATCATTAAAGCGAATAATCCTGTAGCTTCTGTAATAGCCATACCTAAAATAGTATAATTAAATAATTGATCTTTTAATGAAGGGTTTCTTGAAACACCATTAATTAATGCTGCGAATACGATAGCAATACCAATACCTGCACCAATTAATCCAATAGGAGCGATACCTGCTCCAATATATTTAGCTGCCATAACTAATTGCATATTATTTTATATTATAATATTTAATTATATTAATTGAATATATTTAATATTAATAAATAACTAAAAAATTAATATAAACATTAATTCTTTATAATATTTATTAATATATATTAATTCTTTTTATTTATTTATATATATATATATATATATATTAAATAAATCTTTATTTATTATTAATTAATAGTTATATAATAATAATAATAATAATTATTATTATTATTATATATAATCCACTTTTAATATTAATAAATAATATAAAAAATAATAAATAATTAATGATATATACCCCGCGTCATATCCGTGTTCGGATATGACGCGGGGATAATTAATATATAATTAATTTATTATAAATAATTTATTTAGTTATTTATTTATTTATTTATTATTAATTAATAATTAATAATTAATAATATATATATATATATTATATTTTTTTTATATATATATATATATATTTTTTATTATATTATTTATTTTTTATATACATTATTATTATTAATAATATATTAAATATTATTAATAATTAATAATTATTATAAATTATATTTATTATATTATATATATTGTAGTACTTTACATATAACAATTTAAAAATAATAGGTAGTTATATTATTTTAATTATAATATATATATATTATATAATGATTATATATATATATATATATATATATATAAATATTAATATTTATATATAGAATTATATTATTATAATAATTATATTAATTTAATAATAATATATATATATATATACTACCTACAGACCCCGCGTCTGTTACGTAACAGACGCGGGGTTAATTAATTAATTATATATATATAAATATATATTATAATTATTATTTTTAATTTATTTATTTATTTTTTTTATATATATATATATATAATTATATATATATATATATAGATATTAATATAATAATTAATTTAAATATATATATATTATATTATATTATATTATATTATATAAATAATAATATTTAAGAATATTAATAATTAAATTTATAATTTAAATTAATAATATTAATTATATTAATACACATACTTTTGGATTTATTATACAATTTACAAATACTATAAATAAAAATTAATACTTGTTATATTTACTAATATTATTATATTTTTATATAGATTATTATATTTATTATATTTATTATATTATATTATTATTATTTTTATATATTTTTTTTTATAATAATTATTATTATAATTATTATAATTATTATAATTATATATATATATATATAAATATATAAAAATAAATATTAATGTCAATTATATTTATTATTAAATAATATAATTACAAAAAGTTAATAATTAATAATGAATATTAATGTAAATATATATATAATATAAAAATTATAAAAAAGATAATAAATAGTATATTTATTATAAATATATATTAATAGACCCACCCCACCCGGCACTATCCCGTTGTGATAGTGCCGGGAGGGAAGCGGGGGAGGGAGATATTATAGATATATACTCAATATATTATTATTATAAAAATGTAATAATAATAATAATAATATATATATAAATAATAATTATTATTTATAATATATAATATAAATTATATATAATATAATTATTATTAATAATATATATCTTTATTATAAAAATATAATAATATTATTATAATAATTAGTAAATATATAAATATTAAATAAATAAATATATATATATATATATTATATATATATATTATATTATATTATATAAATATATATTTAATATTAATATTAATATTAGTATTAAGATTAGTGTTAATATTACTATTAATATTAGTATGAGTATTAATATTAGGTTTAATATTAATATTAGTGTAAATATAAATATTAGTGTAAATATTAATATTAGTGTAAATATTAATATTAGTGTAAATATTAATATTAGTGTAAATATTAATATTAGTGTAAATATTAATATTAGTGTAAATATTAATATTAATATGAGTATTAACATTAGTGTTAATAGTAGTATTAAGATTAGTATTAGTATTAGTATTAGTATTAGTATTAGTATTAGTATTAGTATTAGTATTAGTATTAGTATTATTAATAGTATTATTAATAGTATTATTATTATAATAATAATTATTATTAGTATATATATATTCTATATTCGGCACTTTAACATAGTTAAAGTGCCGGGTAATATATATATAATGTTAATATTCTTAATTATTAATATATATATATATATATAATAATTAATTAATTAATTATATTATATTATATTATATTATATTTAATTATATTATATAATAATATATTATATTATATTATATTATATTATATTATTATTAAATTAAATAATTACTATATAAATATTAATATTATATATTAATATAATAAATAAATATAATTATATATAAATTTATATAATAAATGAATATATAATATATTATACCCGCGGTGTATACTATGTATACACCGCGGTATAAAGAAAAGAAAGTATATATTATTTATATTCTCTTATTTATTATTATTATTAAAATTATTATTTATTATTATTATAATAATAATATATATATATATATATATATATAATATTAATAATAAATATAATAATATATATTATATATATATAATAAATATAATAATATATATTATATATATAATAAACTAGCCCCGGAGTACTTGTACTATGTACAAGTACTCCGGGGTATATGTAATTATATTAATACTTAACAATAATACATTTTTAAACTATTAATATATCTATAATATATAATATTATTATATATATATATAATATATAATTATATTAAATTTTATTTAATTTTATTTAATTATATTAAATTTTATTTAATTATATTAAATTTTATTTAATTTTATTAAATTTTATTAAATTTTATTTATATAAATAATTATTTATAAATAAAATAATTATAAAAATAATATAATATTAATATAATATTATTTTATAATAATAATAATATTATTTTATATAAATTAATATATATACATATATATTAATATATGATTAATAAGAATGTATATATATATATATTTATATATATATATATATAATGTAACATAGTATATAATTAGGGTGTTTATCCGCGGCATTAACCCCCTGGGGTTAATGCCGCGGATATATATATCTATATATATATATTAATATTTATTTATATATTTATATATTTATTATATTTATATATTTATATATTTATATATATATATAACTACACACTTTAAGTATTTATATATTGTACAATAATATTAAACCTTATTATATCTTTATATAATTAATTTTTATTTAATTATAATAATAATATTATTATAATATTTATTATAATATATATAATAATTATATAACTATATAAATATTATTTAAATACTATATATATATATAATATAATTATATATATATATATATATTTTTAATATACTTTATAATTATTATTTTAATTATTATATATATATATATATTAAATAAGTTATTAATAATATATAATAATAATAATAATATAATAATAATAATATTATAATATATAATATATAATATAATGTAATTAATGTATAATTACATTATATCCCTACATCTCCCCCGCGGTGTATACTACATATACACCGCGGGGGTACATATATTATATATATTTATTTAATAAATATTTACATACTTATTTAATTAATTATTTTATTTTATTATTTATTTATTTAAAAGAATATTTAATATATATAAATATATATATATATATAATAATTAATTAATTATATACTAATTATATTATATATATATTATAATTATAGAATCTATATAATAATATATATATATATTATATATATAATAACTATAATATTATATAATATATAAATATATATATAATATATATATATATAAAATATAATTAATATAAAATATTAATAAAAAATAAAATATTAATATATTTATTATAATAAATATATATAAAGAGGTATACCGGCACTTTAACAGTGTTAAAGTGCCGGGGAGAGTGGAAAGATATAAAATATAAAATATAAAATATAAAATATAAAATATAAAATATAAAATAGAAAATAGAAAATATAAAATAGAAAATATAAAATATAAAATAGAAAATATAAATAAAAATATAAAATATAAAATATAAAATAGAAATAAAAATAATATAATAATATTATAATATAATTATATTATTATATTATAATATAAAATTGTTTATATAATATAATTATATATATATTATATAATATAATATTTATTATAAATATATATATATATATATAATAATTAATATTATTATAATATAAATATATATATAATATATATAAATATTATTATAATATAATATTAATATAAAATATATAAATATAATTATTAATAATATAAATATATATAATATTTAAATATAATTATTAATAATATAAATATATTTTATATTTATTTAATTTTATTATATATTAATATTTAATATATATATAATATATATAATATAAATATCTAAATAACTAGTCCCGTAGTCCTTGTACTATGTACAAGGACTACGGGATGTATAATTAATATAATTAATATAAATAATATAATTAATATAAATAATATAATTAATATAATTAATATAATTAATATAATTAATATAATTAATATAATTAATATAATTAATATAAATTAATAATTATTAATATAAATTAATATAATTAATATAAATTAATATAAATTAATAATTATTAATATAAATTAATATAAATTAATAAATTTATATATATATATATATATATAACTAACTAGCCCCGTAGTCCTTGTACAATGTACAAGGACTACGGGGTGTATATATATTATATAATAATAATATATCTATATATGTAAATATGAATTATTATAGTCTTTGTACAATATACAAGTATAATAATAGTGGTATATATATTATAATATACAGATATAATCTATATATATATGCATCTTCTAGCACCCCTCCCGTCGCATATGTATATATGCGACGGGTGGTGGTGGATATATATATAATAATTATTATATATTTTAATATATTTATATATATATATATATATATATATAATATTATAATATAAAAAATTATAATATTAATATAATAAATAATATATTTAATATTATATTATAATAATAGGTATATATAGGCACTTTAACGAAGTTAAAGTGCCGATCGATATTGTAAGATATTAATAAATATTTATTATATATTTTTTTTTTATATAAATAATATTTAATAATATTTAATAATAATATATATAGATATTATATATATATATATATTATATAATATTTAATTATTAAATAAATAATAATTATAAATAATAATATTATAATAATTATTAATAAATATAATAATATTATTATAATAATAATAATATATGTATAATTAATAATAGATAAGTATATTAGCAACATTATATAATAGATAATATTATAAAATAACTATTAAATATTATAATTATTATTTTTATTTAAATATATTTATATAAATATTAATATTTATAAATAAATAATAATTAATAATAATAATTAATTAATTAATTAATAAATAAATTAATTAATAAATTAATAATAAATTAATAATAAATTAATAATAAATAATATTTATACCCCCGCGTATGTTACGGGTACGTAACAGACGCGGGGATTATTAATATATTATATAAACTATAATTACATTAAACCTATATATTATATTTTATTATAAAACTAATTTATATATAATATATATATATATATATAATGTAAATAAATATATTATTAATATATTATTAATGTATATTAATGTATATTAATATAAATTAATGTATATAATATAAATTAATATATTATTAATATATAATAATGTATATGAATATATTATTAATGTATATATATATATATATATAATATATATATATATATAAATATTGATGTAAATAAATATATATATAATATACGGCACCATAGTACACAGTACTATGGTGCCGTATCTAAAGTATTAATTATTTATATTATTATTATTATTAGTTATTAGTTATTTATACCCCCCGTAAGTTACGTATTCGTAACTTACGGGTATGGGAGGGGGGGAATTAATATATATATATTATATGTACGGAGGGTGTAGGATTTGAACCTACGTAGCCTATATAGACTAATGATAGCTCAAATATCACACTTTAAACCACTCAGTCAACCATCCTTTAATAATACCCCCTACCCCCCGTAGTACTTGTATATACAAGTACTACGGGGGGACTTATTGATATTAATATATATATATAATATATAATTCATATATTTATATATATAATATTATTATAACTATATATTATAAATATATTTATATATATATAATATAATTATAACTATAAATAATATAAAAATTAATATATATATATATATATATATATATTTATATTTATACATATTAATATGGATATATATATATATATTTATATTTATACATATTAATATGGATATATATATATTTATATTTATAAATATTAATATGGGTATATATATATATTTATAAATATTAATATGGGTATATATATATTTATTAATATTAATATGGGTATGTATATATATATACATCTTACCCGCGGCATATACGCATGCGTATATGCCGCGGGTATACTAATTATATTTATATATATATATATATTATATATTATTTAAAATATAATATCATATATATATATTAGTATATATATATATATATACATATATATATATATAATCAAATATATTATATTATATAATATATTTTATAATTATAACTAGTTTCCTTTATCACCCGGAGTCCTTGTACATTGTACAAGGACTCCGGGGTTTATATATATGATATATAAAATAATAATAAATAAATAAATAAATAAATAAATATATATATAAATATAAATTAATATAAATTAATATAAATTAATATTAAATAAATATAAATTAATATTAAATAAATATAAATTAATATAAATTAATATTAAATAAATATAAATTAATATTAAATTAATATAAATAAATTAATATAAATTAATATTAAATAAATATAAATTAATATAAATTAATATTAAATAAATATAAATTAATATAAATTAATATTAAATAAATATAAATTAATATTAATATATTTATTATATTATATTATATATAATAATAAATATATAAATATATAAATATATAATAAATAAATATAAATATATATATATAATAATATATTATATATTTTACCTCTTACTATAATTACCTTTCCGCGGCATATATACATATATGCCGCGGATATTATATATTATATTTATAATATTTATATATATATATTAATTATATATAATTTATTTATTTATATAATAATATAATTAACTATATTATTATTTTATTATAATAATAATAATATATAAATATATATATATATATATATATATAATATAATTATTAATATTAATATTATTAATTAATATTATTAATTTATTATAATATTATTATTGAAACTAATAGGGCTTGAACCTATATTGGTACCTTATCAAAATACTATTCTAACCTATTGAATTATAGTTTCATTATATAAATAATATATTACCTATATTATACATTATATATATATATATATAATATATATAATATATATATATATATATATATAAATATAAATAAGATAATAAATATTAAACATAAGTATAAATATATAATATCCATACTTGTTTATATATATTAGTAGTAGGTGATATATACATATATAATTTATAAATATATAAAATATATGAATATATATAATTTATAAATATATCAAATATATGAACATATACCCTCCCTCCCCCCCCCGCGTCAGTTACGTATTCGTAACTGACGCGGTAATAATTAATAATCATTAATATATATATATATATATTATTAATTATAATTATAATTATTATTATAATTTTATTTTATTTTATTTTATTTTATTTTATTAATAATAATATATAATATATAAATAATATAGTATAATAATAATATATAATATATAAATAATATAGTATAATAATAATATATAAATAAAATAGTATACATATATATATAAATAAAATAGTATATATATATATATATAATAATTTATATATAAATATTAATAATATAGTATATATATATATAATAATATATTTAAATATTAATAATATATTATAATAATAATAATATATATATAAATAATATAATATTAATAATAATAATATATTAATAAAATATTAATATAATTCTATATAACTACCCCGCGTCTGTTACGTACACGTAACAGACGCGGGGGTATATATTAATAATTTGATTATAATATACTTATTATAAATATTAGTATATATATCATAAAATTATTAATATATAGATAGATATTTATATATATATATATATTTATTATATATTTTTATTATATATTATTAATATATATATATAATATTTAAAGATATATATATTTATTATATATTTTTATTATATATTATTAATATATATATATATATAATATTTAAAGATATATATATATTTATTATATTTACTATTATATTTTATATAATAATAGATTATTATAATTATTTATATAATATATATATATATATATATATATATTCTATATATAAAAGGGTAAATACTTAGACTACGCCCGGCACATACACATTGTGTATGTGCCGGGCGTCTATATAATTATATTTTTATATATTATATTATAATATATAATTATATTTTAATTATATTATATTATAATATATAATTATATTTTAATTATATTATATTATAATATATAATTATATTTTAATTATATTATATTATAATATATAATTATATTTTAATTATATTATAATATAATATATAATTATATTTTAATTATATTATAATATATTATTATATTTTTTATTATTTTTATTTTTTATTAATATTTATTATATTATTATATTATTTTAATAATAATTTTATATTATATTATATTTTATTTTATTTTATATATATATAATATATATATAATAATATTATATATAAATATTATTTATTTTATTTATATTTTAATTATATATATAATATATATATAATAATATTATATATAAATATTATTTATTTTATTTTATTTATATATATAATATATACATTATATTATATATAAATATTATTTATTTTATTTATATTTTATTTATATATATATATATAATATATATATATATATATAATAATATTTATATATATAAATATTATTTATTTAATTTATATAAATAATATATAATTATATTTATTATTACCGCGTCTGTTACGTATTCGTAACAGACGCGGGGGTATATAATAACATTCTATAATATATATATATAATTTATAATTATATTAAATTTTATATTATAACATTATATAATATATATATATATAATATATATATATTATTATATTAAATTTTATATTATAAGATTATATAATTTTATATATATAATATATAATATATATATAATTATAATTATAATTATATTTATTATATTATAATAATATTATTTAATATTTATATAATATATAATAATGTTAATAATATTATATATAATAATTTTATATAAAATATATAATAATATTAATAATATTATATTAATAATAATAATATTAATTATTTAATAATAATATTATATTTAATATATAATAATATTAATAATATTATATTAATTATTTAATAATAATATTATATTTAATAATATTATAATATTAATTATTTAATAATAATATTATATTTAATATATAATAATATTAATTATCCCCGCGCCAGCCCCCCCCCTAGGGGGGGGGCTGGCGCGGGGTATATAATAATATATTATAATGTTTTTATTTTTATTTATTTATTATTTTAATATATTATTATTATTTAATATAAATATATTAATTTATATCAGTTTTAATATATTATATTTATTATTATTATATATTATTACTTATTTGTAATATATATATATATAATATTTATATATATATATATATATATAAATAAAATATAATATAAATATTTATTTATAATATAAAAATATAAAATTTTATTAATTTAATAATTTATATAATAATTTATATAATAATTTATATAATAATTTATTAATTATTTATTAATTATCCCCGCGGCTGTTACGCATGCGTAACAGCCGCGGGGTATATACATTATATATATACATTATATATATTATATATACATTATATATATTATATATACATTATATATATTATATATACATTATATATATTATATATATTATATATTATATATACATTAGATATATTATATATACATTAGATATATTATATATATACATTATATATATTATATATACATTAGATATATTATATATACATTAGATATATATTTTAATATACATTTTATATATATATATATTATATATATATTTATATTATAATAATAATAATAATAATAATAATAATAATAATAATAATTAATAATAATAGTAATAATAATTATAATAATAATTATAATTATAATTATAATAATATAATAATAATTAATAATAATAATAATTAATAATAATTAATAATAATATTAATAAAATAAGTAGTGCCTTTAATGAGAATCGAACTACATGTAAATAAATCTTCAGTTTATCGCTTTACCACTAAGCTATAAAAGCTTTATATTATTATATATTTCTTCTTATAATACGGGCCGATATTGCTTAAGCAATATCGGCCCGGATATTTATATTTATATTTATATTTATATTTATATTTATATTTATATTTATATTTATATTTATATTTATATTTATATTTATATTTTTATTTATATTTTTATTTATATTTATATTTATATTTATATTTTTATTTATATTTTTATTTTTATTTATATTTTTATTTTTATTTATACTAATATATTTATATTAATACATATTTAATTAATATATTTATACTAATACATATTTAATTAATATATTTATACTAATACATATTTTAGTATAATACATATTTATAATATATATATTTATACTAATATATATTTATAATAAATTATTTATATTAATATATATATATATTTATACTAATATATATTTATTAATATATTTATATTTAATTAATATATTTATATTATTTTTAAATAATATAAATAATTATTTATACTTAATATTAATTATATTAATTTTTATATTAATAAATATATATATATATATAATTAACTATTATATAATTAATTATTATATATATATATAATAATGATTATATTATTATATATTTATATATATATATATATATATGATATAAATATATATATATATATCTATATGTATAAATTTAATATAAATAGGGGGGGTATATATACCGGCACTTTATAATATAAAGTGCCGGTATTTATAGTTATATTACAATCATTTTATAATGTTAAATAATCATTTTATATTAATAATAATAATAATAATAATATTATATATATATTTTATATTTTATATATATATATTATTATATATATATATATAGTTATAATTATATATATATATCTATATATATAATAATTATATAATTATATAATAAATATAATATATATCATTTATATATCATTTATATATATATATATATTTAATTAATATATATATATATTATATAATATTATATTATATTATATTATATATATATATTATAATATATGTTGCTATTGTCCGGCACTATTACATAGTAATAGTGCCGGGATATATTATTAAATCTATATTATATATATATTAATATATATAGATTTATATATATATATATATTATTATTATAATATAATTATTATTATTAATAAAATTAATTATAATTAATATAACTTTATATTATATAATTTTTTTATAATAATAAAATTATTATTATATAATAATAGTTAATTTATATAGATTATAAATAAGTTGTCCACCGGCGGCATTTACATGTAAATGACGCCGAGATAAATATATAACAGTATATATTATATAATATAACACTATATATCTTTAGTATTATTTATTATTTAATTATTATATAATTAATATATAATATTATTATATATTTTTATATATTTATTATTAAATTATTATATAATTAATTTTTATATATTATAATATATCTTTATTATTATTTATTATTATTAATTATTATTATTATTAATATATTATATTAACATATATTATTATATAATTAATATATTATATTATCATATATTATTATTATTATTAATAATATATTGTAAATTTATATATTAATAATATATAAAATATATTATATATTTATATATTTATATAATTAATATATATTCTATATTTATATAATTAATTAATATATATTATATATTTATATAATTAATTAATATATATATTATATATTTATATAATTAATATATATTATATATTTATATATTTAATATATATTATATATTTATATAATTAATTAATATTCTATATTTATATAATTAATTAATATTCTATATTTATATAATTAATTAATATTATATATTTATATAATTAATATATATTATATATTTATATAATTAATATATATTATATATTTATATAATTAATATATATATATTATTTATATAATTAATATATATATATTATATATTAATATAATAAAAATATATATTTAAATAATAAAAATATATTATATATTTAAATATACCGGCACTTTAACAATGTTAAAGTGCCGGTATATACACCTATATTATTATTTATTATTATTAATTATTATATAACTATATATATATATATATATATAATATATATATATATATATTATAATATAAACATATATTAAATATTTTTATATTACAATTTTATCACTTATTAATAAAACTATATTCATCCTTATACCATTATTATATAATTTATATATATATATATATAATATATATTCATATAAATAAATTCATAAATTTATTAATTTAATAACTAGTTATATTTTACTATTTTATGGTTTATAATTTATGATTTAATTAATATTATATAATTAATATATTTAATAATATTATTATTATTTATTTTTATTATAATATGTTAAGTAAAATAGTAAGTGGTAGGGGTATTTGTATACAAACACCCCTAGGAGACATATTATACCCGCGGCAGTTTGCATGCAAACTGCCGCGGATATACCTTATTTGTATTTATATATTATCTTTTTATAATATATATATATATATTTATATATTTATTTATTTATTTAAAATTTATATATATATACTTTATTTTTATATTATTAATTTATATATATATTATTTATATACCCCCCCCCGGCACTTTAACAGTGTTAAAGTGCCGGGATATATATTTATATATTTTATATACTTTATTTAGAATATTATATATTTATATAATATTTATATATATATATATATATATATATATATATATTTTTTTTATTTATAATATATTTATATATATAATATATATATATTATTTATATATTTTTTATTTATAATATATTTATATATATAATATATATATATTATTTATATATTTTTTATTTATAATATATTTTTATAATATATATATTATTTATATATATATTATTTATATATTTTATTTATATATTTTATATATTTTATATATATATATTTATATATACCCCCCCCGTAGTCCTTGTACATAGTACAAGGACTACGGGGGCTAGTTATTTATAATATAATATAATATTATCTAATTTAATTTAATTTTATATAATATAATATTATCTAATTTAATTTAATTTTATATAATATAATATTATCTAATTTAATTTTATATAATATAATATTATCTAATTTAATTTAATATAATATTATATTATCTAATTTAATATAATATAATATTATATAATATAATATAATATTATCTAATTTAATATAATTTTATATAATATAATATTATCTAATTTAATATAATTTTATATAATATAATATATTATAATATAATATATATATATATATATTTTCTTTATATTATATAATATAAATATATATATATTTTCTTTATATTATATAATATAAATATATATATACACCCCGTAGTCCTTGTACATAGTACAAGGACTACGGGGCTAGTTATTTAGATATATATATATTATTTATATTTTTTATATATTATTTATATTTTATATATAAATAGTATTTATATTATATTTAAATATATTATTTATAATTTATTTATTTATAAATATTATTTATAATTTATTTATTTATTTATAAATATTATTTATAATTTATTTATTTATTTATAAATATTATTTATAATTTATTTATTAATTTATAAATATTATTTATATTTTATTAATTTATAAATATTATTTATATTTTATTAATTTATAAATATTATTTATATTTTATTAATTTATATTATTTATATTTTATTAATTTATATATTATTAATTTAATATATTATTTATATTTTATTAATTTATATATATATATAATATTTATATATACCCCGTAGTCCTTGTACAATGTACAAGGACTACGGGGCTAGATATATATAATATAATATATTTATATATATTATAATTAAAATTATTAATATATATATATAATTTATTTATTTATTTATTTATATATAATATATATATATTCTATTATTTTAATATATAAAATAATTAGTGTATAAACCCCGGAGTCCTTGTACATTGTACAAGAACTCCGGGTATGGCCTAGTTATATAGTATATAGATATATATATTCTATTATTATTATTAATTATTATTAATTATTATTAATTATTATTATATTATTATTATATTATTATTATAATATAAATATATATAGATATAGAATATATATATATATCTATATGAATATTTATAATAAATAGGATTAGTTATATATATATATATATTATTTATTAAATATATATATATCATTTAATTAATATATTTATAATAAATTAAATAAATATATATATATATAAGTTTATTAATATATATATATATAATATTTATATATAATAATTATATATATAATATATAAATTATAATAATATTTATTTATATATATAATAATTTAATTATATTTATATATATATATATATATATATAATAATATAATTATATTTATATATATTATATAATAATATAATTATATTTATCTAACGAGTTATACCGGCACTTTAACAATGTTAAAGTGCCGGTATATAATATTATATAATATAATATATTATAATATAATATAATAAAATATATTATAAATAATTATAAATATTTTATTAATTTATTTTAATTTATTTTATTTATATATATATATATAATTATTTATTATTTTTATAATTTAGATAATATTATTAAATATTAGATTAAAACTTTAAGTTAATATATTAATATAAGTTTATAATTTATATATTTATATATATATATATATAATAAATTATTAATATTATTATATAATATTAGTTATATATTATTATATACCGGCACTTTAACTATGTTAAAGTGCCGGGGGTTGATATTTATATTATATTAATTATTATTAAATTAATATATATATATATATATTTTTAAATACCGGCACTTTAACTATGTTAAAGTGCCGGGGTTATTCTTTTTATAATATTTATTATTATTAAATTAATATATATATATATATTATATATATATATATATAATATTAAGATATATTTTTTATATTATTAAAATATTTTATATATATTATATATTATTATATTATTATATAATATTATTATAATAATTATTATTATTATTAATATTTAGTTATAAAATTAATTATAAAATTAATATATATATGTATTAATATAATTAATATTGATATGTATAAATAATATATCCCGGCGGGATATACGCTAGCGTATATCCCGCCGGGATTATAATACATTTATTTGTTATAATTAATATTATATTATTTATATACATATTTATATAAATATTATTTTTATACATACATACATATATATATACATACATACATATATACATACATATATATATATATATATATATTCAGATATTATATAAATATTATATTATTTTTAATATATATATATATATATTTATATATTATAAATATTATTTTTATAACATATATTAGTTATAATACATTTTTAATTATTATTATTATAATAAATATATAATAAATAATTATAATAAATATATAATAAATAATTATAATAATATATATATAAATATATTATTATTATTATAATAAATATATAATAAATAATTATAATAATATATATAAATATATTATTATTATTATTATAAATAATTATTATTATAATATATTATAATTATAATATATAATAATTATAAAAATATATAATTATAATAATAAATAAATAAATAAATAAATAAATAAATAAATAAATAAATATTATAATAGTTATAGATATATATAATTATTTTTAATAAATAAATAAATAAATATTATAATAGTTATAGATATATATAATTATTTTTAATAAATAAATAAATAAATATTATAATAGTTATAGATATATATATTAATGTATACCCCCGCGTCAGTTATGCATAACTGACGCGGGGATTATATTTATTATTATTATTTTTTATATTATATTATATTTTTAATATTTATTATTTATTATTATCATTATTAATTAATTAATTAATTAATTAATAAATTAATAATTATATTAAATTATAATATTATATAAATATTTATTATAATATTTATTTTAAGAATATATGAGTATAAATATATATATATATATATAATCTTATCTTATTAATTTTTAATAAGGTTATATTAGATATAATATATATATATATATATATATTAATAAATAAGATTGATTAGATATTATATAGATAACTGATTAATTAGTATTATATATATAATATATATAACCTATATATCTTAGTATAAGATTATCAGTTTATTATCGTTTTAAGACTACTTCATATTTGATATGTTTTCAATATTTATTATTTATTAACTTAGCTTCTATACAATGATTATTATTATTATATAAACTAATATAGAATATATATATATATAATAAATTAATTAATAATATATATATATTATAATAATCAATATATACACCATAGGTTAATTCATTATGATCCTTGCGTACTAATAATGAGACTTAATATGATAATATTTAGTGTAGCAGATAAAAACCATACTGACTCACGTCGTATTTAACCCAACTCACGTTACTTTTTAATTGACGAACAGTCAAACCCTTCTTAGCTTTTGCAACCAAGAGGAAAAGTAGAGTCGACATCGAGGTAGCAAACATAACTTACAATTTCTACTCTTTCGTTATATTACTCTGTTATCCCTAGCGTAACTTTTATCCGTTATCAATAATCCTTACAATAAGTATTATTTGTTCATTATGTCATACTTACGTACTTATTTCACTCGTCTGTGTTATAATTATAGCATAGTTATACCATTATATTATTTTAATTATATTTATATTTAAATAAATATATATATTATTGTTTTCAGAACAATTTTACTATACTTTTTTTTATCTATTACTAAAATATATCTTTATAATCTATTATTATTATTATATATAATAGATAAATAAGATATATTCTTATTTATAATTAATATATTTATTATATATTATATTTATTATAATTTTATAAAATATATATGAACTTTTCAGATACTTTTGCTGAAAATGACGCCCCATCAAAACTACCAATTAGAGATTGTCTCTTCTATATATAAATAATTATATATATATATATATATATATAATTATTATATATTATATTTAAGAATTATTTATTATCTATTAAATATATATTTAATATTAAGATAAGTATTATTATATTATTTTAATAAGTTTCTCATTTATATCTAATCGATTATTATTATTATAATAGCTTAATATTACTGAATAAAATAAATAATAATACGGTCTGTCTAATTACAGTAAAGCTGCATAGGGTCTTTTTGTCTAGCTACACTTACACAGCATCTTCACTGCGATTTCAATTTCACTTAACTACGGGACGAGACAGTTGTTGTATCATTACGTCATTCATGCGGGACCTCAATTATAGGCCTAGGAATTTCGCTACATTATAACCCTCAAAATAAGGCTGCTATTTACTTAAAATTAGATAAATATTCGTTTAAATATTTATTTTAGTTGTTAAGCATGGAGCAGAGTTCACACTTTATACTATAATTTAGATTTTTGCAAAGTGCTGTGTTTTTAGTAAACAGTTGTACAACCTTGTTTTTATATCTCTTTTTTGTCTAACGTATGAGCTATTTTTGCCGAGTTCCTTATCCCGTATTATTTAATACACCTTCATATTCTCTACTAACATACCAGAGTCGGTCTACATTACGGTATTTTATAATTAATTATTTCCTGATTTATTATTAGTTTATTAATTTATTAATAAATTTTTATTAATTTAATTAATAATAATTAATTTCATTAATTATTAGAATTTACCCATCTTTAATATATTTATTATTCTTAATTAAATTAGGGGCCGTACTTTTATAATAAAACCTTATGCTTTAGGTGAAAAGGCTTAAACCTCTTTAACGTTACTCATGTCAGCATTCTCTATCTAATTATTTTTAATATTAATTTAATAAATTTATATCTTTGTCATTAGATGTTCTATTACCATATTATTATTATATTTTTTTTAATAATAATATTTAAATATTCAGTTTTATAATTATATAATAAGATCCGTATATTATCTATTAACATAATATATATATATATTATAGATATATATATATTATGATTTGAAATATTATTTTTATTATTCATATATTAATATTAATTAATATATGAAATATATAATATAATTTATATTACATTTAATCAGTGCATTGTTACATGTTCATTAAAAAATGGTTATTGTCAAACCCATTAACTGATTATATTATAATATTTTAATATTATTTTCACTTATTATTATTAATAATAAATTAATTATTATTAATATATATATATTATTATACTTTTTTTATATAATAATTATTTTTTTATAATTTGGAACTTTATATATTAATCTGGGCTGTTTCCCTTTTGATTATTTACCTTATCGCACATAATCTGACTTCTTATTATTATTTAATTAAATATTCCGAGATTAAATATTATTAATAAAATTATTATAATTCCCTAATATATATTCATTGCTGTACCATTCTATAATAATTATATACTTTTTATTTTATATAATCATTATTAATTAAATTATTTTTATAAGAGCTATACTAATATATATTTCATAGAAAACCAGCTATCTGCAAATCAGATTTATCTTTCATAACATTCCACAACTAATTAGATGATATTGCAACATCAACCTATTCGATCGTTAACATCTTGTCATAGAAAGATCATTTGCTTTCGGGTCTATTAATATTAACTTTAATATATTATTATATATATATTTTATTTTTATTATATTATTTATAAATTATTAATTTTTGCTAATATTAATAACTTGCTGACCCATTATACAAAAGGTACATCATTAATAATATATATATTATCTATGATTGCTTATGAAATAACCATTTACTATATTTCCCTCACGGTACTTTTTACACTTATTAATAGTATTTAGTCTTTGAATTTGTAATTCAATGTTCTTACATATTATTAATACATAATACTTATTAAATTAATTCTAAATACATATATATATATATATCTAAAATTAACATGACTATATTATTTTCTCTCATCAATACTCATAATATCTCTGTTGATTTATTTTCCTTAAGTTACTAAGATATTTCAATTCACTTAGTTTTATATATTTATATTAATAATTTTTTATTATTAATATATACATGGTTTACCTTAGGTATTATAATTATATAATCTATATAATTAATTAGTAACCTATTTACTACTAATAGTTATTTATTTTTATAATAAACATTAATATCCATGATTATCCCTTTAAATCTATATAATAAATAATTCAAATCAATCTTATTTATTATTATTTTTATAATATATATATATATATATATATATAAATATATATATATATATACATTAATAACTTTCTTATAATATAATATATATATAATTAATAGTTTATATAACTTTAATATAAATTTATATTATATATCATAATAAATATAATTTAAATATTAATATTAATATTAATATTATTACTATTATTATTATATTTTATTTTATTATATTATATTCTATTAAATTTTATATTATTTTATTATATTCTATTATATTTTATTTTATTAAAATTTATATTATTTTATAATAAAATATAATAAATTATATATTAAGATAATTATAAAAATTAATAATAATATAAATAATATGAGATTATATATTATATATATTGACCCGCGGGGTATACGCATGCGTATCCCCCGCGGGTTATATATTTAATAACTTTTTCTTTATATACTATATAATTTTTATATTAATATAATTATATACTATATAATTATAATATATAATTATAATATATTATGATAATATAATATTATAATATAATATTTATATATATACTAAATAATTATAATATATATATATTAATATAATATTTATTATATTATATATATTATAATATATATATATATTAATATAATATTTATATACTATATAATTATAATATATATATATATATATTAATATAATATTAATAAAAATTAATTTATATATAAATATATTATATAATTATATTATAAATTAATTAATTTATATAAATATATTATATTATATAATATTATATAATAATATTATTAAATACTATTAATAAATACTATATATATATATATATATGATTTATTATATGTATATATTATATACTATTATGTTATATTAATAATAATTATATAATATAATATGTAATAAATGGTATATATAATAAATATATAATAAGTATATTATATTTAATATAATTATAAAAAATAATATACCATCCGGCACTTTAACACCGTTAAAGTGCCGGAATAAGTTTATATATATAATTAAAATATAATCATATATATAGTATAATTATACACAATATATATATATATACCAATACATATATATATATATATATATCTTTATTTAAATTATTAAATATAATAATCATAATTTTTTATTATTTTTTAATAGTTTTAAATATACCCTACTTATTAACATACACACTCACACACATAAGTATATACCTATTACTATATATATATATATATTACTTTATATTAATAATGTTAATATAATTTTATATAATATTATTATTATATCTATTAATAAATATATTAATATATAATTTAATATTATATATATATATATATATATTAATTAATTAATTAATTAATTAATTAATTAATTAATTAATTAATAATAATTAATAACTAATAATAATAATTATAATTATAATTATAATAACTAATAATATATATATTATTATATATATATGTTATATAATATAATCTAATGTAATTTAATTTAATTTAATTTAATTTAATTTAATTTAATTTAATATAATCTAATTTAATATAATATATAATAATAATATATATAATAATATTATTTATATATATATATTATTATAATAATATAATAATAATAATTAATAATAATAATTATAAAAAA